CGTGAATAAATGGAAGAATGAGAGAAAGGGAGAAAAAGAATATCTATGATATAGAATTCCAACATGTAAGGTCTATGAATCCTCTCAGAAAAGACAGTGTAATAAAGCATCAATACTAAATTTATTGATCGATAATGAAATAATAAATGAATCCTTCTTAATATTAACATATATTAAGAATATGAAGAGCTTAGGGCCAATAAAGACTAAGAGAGTTGACTCAAAAATAAATTGTGTTACGAGCTCCGTTGTAAAATTCTGACCTAACCATTTAAGTACGAAGCGGTGGGAACGATGGGACCTGTGAATGCAAAATATTTTTTTAAACAAACGAATCTTACTCATTCAATAGTAGGGATGGCGAAATGAACTGGAAAGCAATTCATCTATTCTGAGAAGTGAGGTAATTTATTGCTCTCGCTTTGCGAGAGGAGTTGCGCTACGACTGAATATAGAGATTGCAAGAGTAAATATTCGCCCGCGAAAGCTTTTTTCTTTGACTTGGTAAACTTGGATAAAGGACAAAAGAAACTATAAAGATTTATTAAAACGTTCGAATATCTATTCAAATTAATAGAAATTCAATTTTTCTTCGCGAGGAGCTGAATGAGAAGAAATTCTCATGTCCAGTTCTGTAGTAGAGATGGAATTCCGAACCAACTATCAACTATAACCCCAAAAGAACTAGATTCCGTAAACAACATCGAGGAAGAATGAAGGGAATATCTTATCGAGGTAATCATATTTGTTTCGGTAAATATGCTCTTCAGGCACTTGAACCCGCTTGGATCACGTCTAGACAAATCGAAGCGGGTCGACGAGCAATGACACGAAATGCACGCCGTGGTGGAAAAATATGGGTCCGTGTATTTCCAGACAAACCGGTTACAGTAAGACCTGCCGAAACACGTATGGGTTCGGGGAAAGGATCCCCGGAATATTGGGTAGCTGTTGTTAAACCGGGACGAATACTATATGAAATGGGTGGAGTAAGCGAAAATATCGCTAGAAGGGCTATTTTAATAGCAGCATCAAAAATGCCTATACGAACTCAATTTCTTATTTCGGTCTAAAAATGTAGAACCAACAGAAATGAGTTTTGGGAATAAAACAAAATCGCAGGTTTGTTTTTTTTTGACAAACAATATCTCTTTTATTTTCTTCATCTTTTGCATTGTAAGAGTAGACAAAAAAATTGACATGATTCAACCTCAGACCAATTTAAATGTGGCGGATAACAGTGGGGCTCGAGAATTGACGTGTATTCGAATCATAGGAGCTAGTAATCGCCGATATGCCCATATCGGTGACGTTATTGTTGGTGTGATCAAAGAAGCAGTACCAAATATGCTCCTAGAAAAATCAGAAGTAGTCAGAGCTGTGATTGTTCGTACCTGTAAAGAACTAAAACGTGACAGCGGTATGATAATACGATATGATGACAATGCTGCAGTTGTGATTGATCAAGAAGGAAACCCAAAGGGAACTCGAATTTTTGGTGCAATTCCCCGGGAATTAAGACAATTAAATTTTACTAAAATAGTTTCATTAGCTCCCGAGGTATTATAAGATAAGATTGTAACATCTTTGATTTCTTTGGCAGAAAGGGATTTAGAACTAAATTAATTCATAAGATTGTGTCTCACGTATACACCTTGAAAAATTCCTATTTCAAAACCAATAAAAACAGAAAAACATGTTGATTCTATACAATTTGAAAGCACCAATCATCTTAGTTCATCATGGGTAGAGACACTATTGCTGAGATAATAACCTCTATACGAAATGGTGATATGGATAGAAAAAGAGTTGTTCGCATAGCATCTACAAATATTACCGAAAATATTGTTAAAATACTTTTCCGAGAGGGGTTTATCGAAAACGTCCGAAAACATCGAGAAAAAAACAAATATTTTTTGGTTTTAACCCTCCGACATAGAAGGAATAGGAAAAGACCCTATAGAAATATTTTAAATTTAAAACGGATTAGTCGGCCGGGTCTACGAATCTATTCCAACTCTCAACGAATTCCTAGAATTTTCGGTGGGATGGGAATTATAATTCTTTCTACCTCTCGAGGTATAATGACAGACCGGGAGGCTCGACTAGAAGGAATCGGCGGAGAAATTTTGTGTTATATATGGTAATCCTTTTAATATCCAAATTGAATCCGAAACCTCTTCCTATTTGGAAAAAAAAGAAAAAGGATCGGTTGTCTAATATCCTTTCTTCTCCATTAGTTGATACTTGAGGGGGACTTTACCTGGAATGAAAGAACAAAAATGGATTCATGAAGGTTTAATTACTGAATCACTTCCCAATGGCATGTTCCGGGTTCGGTTAGATAATGAGGATCTGATTCTAGGTTATGTTTCAGGAAAGATCCGACGTAGTTTTATACGGATACTGCCGGGGGATAAAGTGAAAATTGAAGTAAGTCGTTATGATTCAACCAGAGGACGTATAATTTATCGACTCCGAAACAAGGATTCGAAAGATT